TCTAATTTGGGTGGGATTTTCTCTTGATTGAATACAGAAAAAGAAGACCATCCCCTTTTTGTTGTGCTTCACCAAGTCTAGGTAAGGTATATGAAGAAAAAACGTATTTTCCATTGTTGACAATGAAACTACCAAAGAGATTTGTTTTTCAACAAACTTTAGCTTGTCCACAAATAGATCAAGTTATTCCCTAAAGCTATGTGAATAACTTTTTGGAGTTTTTCACTAGACTTGTGTCATGATTTTGACTTCTTAAATTCATTAAGATTAGGTATACCAAAGAACAGGAGTATTATTAACTTAACTCCTTGATTGTGGATAGGAAAATGAATATGGAATTTCCCTCCCAAGACGAATCACGAAAGGTTGGTTTGTTTATTCACGATTGGAAAAGTATCAATTCGATCCCTTGAATTGTGTTTTCATTCCGTTTTATGCTTTAAACGATTCCTGTGAGTGAGTTTCTAGCAAAAATTGTGGTTTCGATGAACTAATTGGTCAGTTACAAGCAACAAACAAGAATAAATAAATGAAAATTGGAAATACAAAATTCTAGAATTTTTTTTTATTCATTTTCATTTTATAGGGCTATACGGACTCGAACCGTAGACCTTCTCGGTAAAACAGATCAAACTGATTATTATAAAAATGATCTGAACTGTTTCAAAGACCCAACATGCATTTTTTTTGCATTGGGCTCTTTCATTAACTGATAGAAATATCAGATAATCCACCATATTTTTCTTAACAGAAAAATAAGATAAGGAGATGGCTCCATGTGCTCTGATTCATTATTTGGAATTCTGATCCAGGAGCACTACCAAAGTGTTTCAAGGGTGGGGTTGTCTTGACTTAGGTCTGCCTCTGGCCTAGATCATTTTCATTTTAAGTTAAATGAAGTCTCTATCGTTTGGCTTAAAAAAGAAAATATGAACCTTCATACACCTTAAAGTTCATAGGACGAAAAGAGATTTTTTGAGGACCTTATACTCCTTATGCCTAGCATTGAATGTACTGGTATTCACCTTATCAATATCTCAAATCAATGATGGGGTCTGTTTGGTATCTAAACAGGCACACCAATCTGACCGAATCATTTGTCAGGCTATTGTTCCCTCAAAGTTATGGAGTAAGACATTGATTTGCCAATCAGATCCAGTTTTTGGATTGTATGATGGATTCCCCTGAAAAACATTGGCGCGCGTGTAAACGAGGTGCTCTACCAACTGAGCTATAGCCCTTAGTGCTTGTGATGCATATTTTATCATGTATATAATTTCTTGTCAAGGCGAATATTCTATGATCCAACATCCTAAATTTTTGAGTGGCATTCTTTAGAATATTATTGCTTATTAAGTAATATGCTATTTATAATCCATCAATGGGATGGGTTCCTTTTAGTTCTCTTTGGAATGATAAATGACCTACTTAACTCAGTGGTTAGAGTATTGCTTTCATACGGCAGGAGTCATTGGTTCAAATCCAATAGTAGGTAAAACTTATTAGATACCGAACTCAATGGTATCTAATAAGTTTTTTGCCCCACCCTCTTTTATTGATTTTGTATTTTTTTATTTCGATTCTAATTTTTTTTTATTCTAGTTTTTGAATTGTGTTGTATCAAAATAGGATTCTGCTTGATTGGATTCACTCGACAGAATCCAAATAGGGTTTAGAAAGAGAACTTCTTTTGATTATTCGAACGTCCCAACTAGTTATGAAATCGCATTGACAGCCTCCACTCTTGTCCTAGCTCGTCGGAGAGCTAGATTTGCCTCAATTATTTGTCTCTTTCCTTCAGCTTTTCTCAAATTAGCTTCGGCTATTTCAAGAGTTTGCTGAGCTTCTTGTGGATCAATATCACTACCCTTTTCCGCATCATTTACTAAAATAGTAATCTCATTATTGCCTATTCTAGCAAAACCACCCATCAGAGCCATCGCCAACCATTGGTCCTTAAGGCGTATTCTTAAAATCCCTAGATCTACAGCTGTAGCAATAGAGACATGATTTGGTAATACGCCAATTTGACCACTATTCGTAGATAAAATTATTTCTTTCACTTCTGAGTCCCAAACAATTCGATTAGGGGTCAGTACACAAAGATTTAAGGTCATTTCTTCAAATTGCTCTCCATTTCTAAGTTCATAGCTTTCTCGGTAGCTTCATCGATATTACCTACTAAATAAAAGGCCTGTTCGGGAAGACCATCTAATTCTCCGGAAAGGATCAATTGAAAACCTCTAATAGTTTCTGCTAGACCAACATATTTCCCTGGAGAACCGGTAAATACTTCGGCTACAAAAAAGGGTTGTGATAAGAAACGCTCAATTTTTCGCGCTCTTGCAACGGTTAAACGATCCTCTTCGGATAATTCGTCCAACCCAAGGATAGCTATAATGTCCTGAAGTTCTTTATAACGTTGTAAAGTTTGCTTAACTCTTTGCGCAGTTTCATAATGTTCCTCACCAACGATACGAGGTTGAAGCATAGTTGAAGT